TTTTTTTTTCTTCGATTTCTATAGTGAAGATAGTCGCACGTAATGACAGATCACGGCCATATTATTAAAAGCTTGTGGTAAGAATGGATTTCGTTCTAGTGCTCGAAAATAATATTCCAAAGCTTTCGTATGTTCTCCATTACTTGTATGGATAAGACCTATATTATAGAGTATATAGCTTCGATCGTAGGGATCAATTTCGAGTCGCATAGCTTCATAATAATTCTGTAAAGCTTCCGCATAATTTCCTTCGGATTGAGCCGACATTCGTTACGGTCGCAATTCAATTAAAAGAATCTCCGTTACAGAACCGTACGCGAGACTTTCATCTCATACGGCTCCTCCCTTATGTGCATAAGTCGAATAATACCGGAAATCACAAAATAGAATAATATTTTTATTATGGACTGAGCAGAGCTAGTGTTTTTACAAAAAATCTCTAGCCAACCTTCCTGCAAGAGATCTTTTCTTAACACTTGGGACTAGATTAGATCTAAACTCCAACAATTTCTTTGTTTTTAACGCCTACTAATTTCCAGGAATTAGTCACTTCAACAGCCTTCGATGGTTCTATTGATATCCAAAGTACGAACGAGATGGATGTTTGTTGCCCCAACCATTCTTTTAGTCCCGAACCCAATAACAATACAAACAAAAAGTAGGGGGTCATTTATACCAAGGTTTTCGTGTTGTTGATTTCTAGGTGTAGCGCTTCTTCCCTTATGCTGTCCATTGGCACTAGTCGAGTAGGATTTCCCGAACCTAACCTATAGGTGTAACCTTTCGCTAAATACGAAAATCTAAAATTGAAAGATAGTATCTGAGGTTGCATTAATCGAGGATACACGACAGAAGGAATTGTTCTATTTACAAACTGCACCTTCAGCAAGCGGATATATATATTTTCACAAATCACCTACCTTTCATCTTTCTAGTAAGAACTAGCGAAATGAAAAAAAAAAGAATCAAATCACACCATCTCTGTAATAGGTAAATGCCTCCTTTTCTCCTGAAGTTGTCGGAATTATTTGCAATAAGATATTGGCTACAATTGAAAATGTTTTATCAATAAAATTCCCATTTATCCGCGATCTAGGCATAGCTAGCAATCCATTCTCTAAGTCTTCTCATTTCCTCGCGTGGGATTATTTTCCCACGAAAAAAAAAAGAATTGTACAGTACGAAATAACATAAAATAACAAAAGATTAAAAAAAAAAGATTATGCGCCTTGTCTTCTATTCCAATTATTCCTTTTTGACAGGAATCGATAAGATAAGAACTATTTTAACACGATTGGATTTGGTCCTAATCTCGTAGTCGAACTATTCTGATTTCATTGAAGTTACAGAATAATGATACAAAGAAGAAAAAGATCGAATAATCATTCTATGATGAAAATCGAATAACCTCCCTTCTTTTTTTCTTTTTGTTGAAAAAATTTTCGTAAGAAACTCCATTTCTCTTACCTCAAAATAACGAGCTTTTTTTTTTACTTTGATTTAAGAATTGATGAAAAATTGTCTTTTTATTTGGAATAATTATTATTTGAAATATAATTAATTACTAGTGAGAATTACTAGTGAATTGAATATAGTGAAAATAGATTGGACGTACGGATCCCTAGACTGGAATATGACAAACTCGCTATTCACTCGTTTTTTGGTTCCTAATATAGGAGAGATGGCCGAGTGGTTAAAGGCGTAGCATTGGAACTGCTATGTAGGCTTTTGTTTACCGAGGGTTCGAATCCCTCTCTTTCCGTACCTTACCTTCCCTTAATAGATAGTAGACCCCTTTTAACACCCGATCAACTAACAACGGGGACCCTTAGTTGACTTTTCGTTGCTATCGATTCTCTAGTCCGGTTGCCTTGACACGTAAACTAGGAAGAATTCTGTAAAAAAATATGAAATATCTGATACAAAAAAACGGTGATAAAATCTCGATCAAACCTGTCTTTTTCTTACTTAACCTTAATTGAAACTGAATTTTTTTATGTTTTTATTTTTAGGTAAGAAGAAAATTGACCCTTGTTCTTTTAGGTTTAAGTCTGACGAGAATAATATTCTACGACTAGCAATTCATTTAGTTTCAAACCAAACCATTTACTATCTATTATTTGATTGACTAATCCTTTATATTGGAATGGTCGCAGGGTCAAATGGCTTGGCACTTCTTCATGCGGGTAAGAGTTTAGAGAATTTTCAATCAGAGTTCTGGATTTTTGTTCATCTTTTGCCGTAATGATATCTTGGGGTTTGCAGCGATAACTTGGTATATCGACTATACGCCCATTTACTAAAATATGTCTATGGTTAACTAATTGGCGAGCTGCGGGAATAGTCGAAGCCATGCCCAATCGAAAAAGGATGTTATCCAAACGCATTTCAAGTAATTGGAGTAAAACTTGACCTGTTGACCCCTTTGCTTTTCGGGCGATACGAACGTATTTAATTAATTGTCGTTCCGTAAGACCATAATGAAACCGCAATTTTTGTTTTTCTTCTAGACGAATACGATATTGAGATTTTTTACCGGAGCGTAATTGATTTCTAAGATCACTTCCGGATTTAGGACTTTTTTTAGTTAGTCCTGGTAAAGCCCCCAGGCGACGTATTTTTTTGAAACGAGGACCTCGGTAACGCGACATAAGAACTCCTTTTTTTCTTTCGAATCATTTCATTTTATAGAAAAAGTCAATCTATATTATATGTTATATATTTATATAACTCGAAAAGAGACTTTTTCTGACATCGTTGGGAGTTCCTAGACCTTAAAAAATTCATGGATTTTTGAAAGGGGGGAAGAAACTTTTTCAATAGTCTTTGATTTCAAAGGAATATTATCCATTTTTCAAAAATTGCGTAGTGAATAAAACAATGAAAAATCTAAAAAAGCCGGCTATCGGAATTGAACCGATGACCATCGCATTACAAATGCGATGCTCTAACCTCTGAGCTAAGCGGGCCCGCATAAGAGAAATTTTCTCTGCAGAGGAACTCACTACACTATTGTATAGTGTTTCTAGAAATACATAAAAGAATCGATATTGAACATGTGAAAAAGGTACCAGTACATATATTTATTATAGAATATATATATATAGTATATATCAATATATATTCTATCTCAATCTATATTGAATATTGAATTTATGATACAGAAATAATAAAATCCAATTTGATTGTATCAAATACAGGTTTTCTATATCTATAGGGAAAGAAATAGGAAAAGAAAATCGGTTTTTTAACTAGTTCCCTATATAATAAACTCAAGGGTTCCAGTTTAAATATAAATAAAAGACAAAACAAGTAATTCGATTCTAATAGAATAAGATCCTAATTTCAAAACAAAAGGGAAAAGGGGGATATGGCGAAATCGGTAGACGCTACGGACTTAATTGGATTGAGCCTTGGTATGGAAACCTACTAGGTGAGAACTTTCAAATTCAGAGAAACCCCGGAATTACTAAAAAGGGGCAATCCTGAGCCAAATCCTGTTTTCGAAAAAGAAAGGTTCATAAAACAAAAAAAAAAACGGATAGGATAGGTGCAGAGACTCAATGGAAGCTGTTCTAAGAAATGGGTGCACCGAGAGAAGAATCTTACTGTCGAAAGATCAGAAAGGATCAAGGATAAACCTCTCTATTCTAGTGAATACTATTATTCAAAATTCATTTAATAATAAGATATTAATGCTGGCCCGAATCTATAACTGTATCTTTTTTAGATGAAAAAATAGAAGAGTTGGTGTCAATTCATTAGACATTGAATAAAAAATCGATCAACTCATTCACTCCCTAGCCTAGTCCGATAAACCTTTTTAAGACCAGATCAATCGGACAAGAATAAAGATAGAGTCCCCTTCTACATGTCACTACCGGCAACAATGAAATTTATAGTAAGAGGAAAATCCGTTGACTTTTTAAATCGTGAGGGTTCAAGTCCCTCTATCCCCAAAAAAGTTGACTCCCAAACTAGTTATCCTAGCCACTCGCTTTGAGTTCCAAACTGCTTTCTCTTTCAGATTCTTTGCCAAACGGAGTTGGGCGTAAATGACTTTCTCTTCGAACAATCGAATAGATTAGCAAAGAATCCCGATTAAAATGTTAAATGATTCACAATCACTAGCTTTACTACTACTGCAACTTCTAAAGTTGTCTTTTTTTTTTTTTGTTTTTGAAGATCAAATACAGGACTTGGCGAAAACTTTGGAATCTCCTTTAATTGACATAGACCCCAGGCAGCGAATAAAATACTAAAATAAGTAAGTATGGGATACTCCGCTGTGAATGGTCGGGATAGCTCAGCTGGTAGAGCAGAGGACTGAAAATCCTCGTGTCACCAGTTCAAATCTGGTTCCTGGCACAGGGTTAATTTGGATAGGGTTAATTTGGATAAGGTCCTAAGTGATTTCGAATCTCGATCTTAATACATACTTTATATCTATCTTTATCTATCTTGGCGATCTAGATACTATCTATTTTAGAGATGTCTAGGATTTTCAATCAACTTTCTAAAATGAAATTCGATTGAAAAAGGTTTCAGTAGGGAGGCCAAAACAAAAGTCGAGGTGGGTTGATAGAGAAATCTTTGATCAGAATTGACAGTATTAATACTGCGTCCAAAATGAAACTTGTGATTGGTCGCAAAACACCGATTTTCTTGTTGAAACCTAAGTATATCTTTCTACAAGTGATTTTTTTGTACGAAATTTTGTTATAGCATCTAGAACTGCTTTCGGTTTAGGGGGACACCCCGGAAAATAGACATCCACAGGAATTTAGGCCTCGATCTTGGTATTAGTCCATAACGATCAAAGTCAAATCGAGAGCCTTTTTTTGTAGTGAAGCAAATGCAATAAAACAACAAAACAACAGGTACCCGAGAGAGGTGGCCAGAAACTACACAGTGTTGACCAATTAAAAAAAATATTAATCGAGGTGTAATAACTGAATTGGTGGCCGTTCCATCAAGTAAAGGAAACTTTTTGTACTTACGAACTTTTTCAATTTTAGTTCTTGTCTGAATGAATATTCAAGAGCGAAGCCCATTTCAATGCTTTCTTTCGCCATGCAGAACATAAACTAAACCCAGAATTAAGATAAGAAACAAAATGAAAGCTTTTATAAATATGGATACACCCAATACATTCCAACTCATTATGGATAAAGAAAAAACGCATCAACAACAAAAAAAATAGAGCAAACATCTAATACCGGATGCGAAATTGTAACCAAGCCTCGTTCCATTGGGTCTACATAACTACTGGCCGAATTTAAAGTCCGGGAAATGGAAGATGCCAAAACAAACAAAATCGGGCTAAGATCGAAATGCCCAAAAAAGCAAAAAAATTTATATTCGTCAATTCATTAAGATTGGTTATACCAAAGAAAATAAATATCATTCACTTAAGTTTGGTTCTTAGTTGTGGGCAGGCACTATCTATGGGATTGCTCCCTTCAAAGATGAAATTAATGACGAAGGGTTGGTTCTCTACGGTTGTACAAGAGAGATTCGATCCCTTGAAACTGAAACACATTTAGATTTTCTATGGTTCTAGGGCTATACGGATTCGAACCGTAGACCTTCTCGGTAAAACAGATCAAACTTTTTATTCTCAAAATGATCGAAACTGTTTCAAAGACCCAACACGCATTTTGTTTGCATTGGGCTCTTTCATTAACTGAGAGAAATATCAGCCAATCTACCATCTTTTTTCTTAATATAGAAATTTGCTTAATATATAAATAAGATAAGGAGAGGGTTCCATGTGCTCCGATTCATTATTGAATTGAAATTTCAAAATTTAGGAGGGGCATTACCAAAGTGTTTCAAAGGTGTATTTTTGACGTAGGTCTGCCTCTGGGTTATATGGTTTGAATTTAATGAGATCTCTATCGTTCGAGGTAAAAAATAAAATATGAAACTTCATACACCTTAAAGTTCATCGGACGAAAAGAGGTTTCTTGAGGCCCTTATACCCATTAGCATTGAGTGTACTGGTATTCACCTTATCACTTATCAATATATCAAATCACAGATGAGGTCTGTTTGGTGGCACTCAAATTGGACCAAACCATTTGTCATGCTATTGTTCTCTCAAAGTTATGGAGTAAGACATCGATTGCTCAATAAGATACATTTATTTGTATTTGAGTGGATTGGATGATGGAGTCCCCTGAAAAACATTGGCGCGCGTGTAAACGAGGTGCTCTACCAACTGAGCTATAGCCCTTAGTCTTTGTTAGTGCTTGTGATGTCTATTTTATCATGGATTTCATTTCTTGTCAAGGTGAATACTACCTCTTCTTTTTTTGGATTTTTGGATAAGATTGGTTAGATTATTATTGCTTATAAGGAATATGATATTTATAATCCATCGATGGGATGAGCTACCTTTGGGTCTATTTGGGGTCATAAGTGACCTACTTAACTCAGTGGTTAGAGTATTGCTTTCATACGGCGGGAGTCATTGGTTCAAATCCAATAGTAGGTCTATCTTATTAGATACCTGAGTCAATGGTATTTAATAAGTTTTTTCCGCGCTTCGTTAATTTTTGTTTTCATTTTTTTTTTTTTTATTTCATTGTTGAATTGTGTTGGATCCAAATTGCATTACGATTGAGTGCATTGAATTCGGCTTGATTGGATTCTTCCGAGTGAATCCAATCAAAATAGGGTTTGTTTAGAAACAGAACTTTTTTGATTAATCGAATGCACTAACGCTAACGAGTTATCAAAACACATTGACAGCTTCTACTCTTGTCCTAGCTCGTCGGAGAGCTAGATTTGCCTCAATTATTTGTCTCTTTCCTTCCGCTTTTCTGAAATTAGCTTCGGCTATTTCAAGAGTTTGCTGAGCTTCTTGTGGATCAATAGTATTACCCCTTTCTGCATCATTGACTAAAACAGTGATCTCATTATTGCCTATTCTCGCAAAACCACCCATCAGAGCCATTGTTAACCATTGATCCTTCCGTCGTATTCTCAAAATACCTATATCTACAGCTGTAGCAATAGGAGCATGGTTTGGTAATACGCCAATTTGGCCACTATTTGTGGCTAAAATGATTTCTTGCACTTCGGAATCCCAAACAATTCGATTAGGGGTCAATACACAAAGATTTAAAGTCATTTCTTCACATTGCTCTCCATTTCTAATTTGATAGCCTTCGCGGTAGCTTCATCAATATTACCTACCAAATAAAAGGCCTGCTCTGGAAGACCATCTAATTCTCCGGAAAGGATCAATTGAAACCCTCTAATGGTTTCTACTAGACCAACATATTTTCCTGGAGAACCGGTAAATACTTCGGCTACAAAAAAGGGTTGTGATAAGAAACGCTCAATTTTTCGCGCTCTTGCTACGGTTAAACGATCCTCTTCGGATAATTCGTCCAACCCAAGAATAGCTATAATGTCCTGAAGTTCTTTATAACGTTGTAAAGTTTGCTTAACTCTTTGCGCAGTTTCATAATGTTCCTCGCCGACGATCCG